AATAAGATGCCTGAAAAAAGGACTATTTTGATAGAATAGATTATGTATTTACTTATACTCTTATTATGCTTTTATGCCTTATAGATTTAAACTATACCCTGAGAAATCAAAAGTCACTGTGCATCCTAAACACCTAAGCATAAGAAAGGTAAGCTAAATAAGCTATCAGGTTCATACCCTGCCCATAGAGGTTAAACCCTCTCCTCTCTAATTAAGAAAAGAAACTGACTATTTTCACTAATACTAATTATTAGAGTGATAATTACATTATCAGCAAATAATTGAATTAGAATATGAATAGGATTAGAATTAAACATAATAGCATTTATTCCTTTAATCCTAAATAACTCAAGTAAATCAAGATCAGAAGCTGCTATAATATATTTCCTAATCCAGAGAATTAGAAGAATTATATTAATTATAATAGTTACAATAAACATAATTAAATACTTAATACCGAAGGAAATAATTAATTTAATTATAACCATCGCAATCCTAATTAAATTAGGAGCAGCCCCCTTCCATATATGATTACCAGAAATCATATGTAAAATAGAATGAATAAAATGTAGAATCCTAATAACTTGACAAAAAATTGCTCCTTTAATGATATTAAGAAATATTAATAATAACACTATTATAATCAATATCACTATTATTTGATCTATTGGGATTGGAAGAATTGGAGGTATAAATCAATCATCACTACGCAAAATAATAGGATTTTCTTCAATTAATCATTTAGGTTGACTAATTGCCATTAATAAATCTATAAATTTATGAATAATATATATTATAATTTACAGATTTATAATTATTTCAATCTGCTATATTTTTATAAATTATAAAATATACTTCATAAATCAAATTAACAGATTAAGATTAAATAATACAGAAAAAATTACATTATTTATTAGAATATTAAGAATAGGAGGATTACCTCCTTTTATCGGATTTATACCAAAATGAATTACCATTCAAAGAATAATTGACAGAAAAGAAATTATTCTATTATTTATTATAGTAATATTCAGTATTATTAATTTAATATATTATATACGAGTAATAAATAGAATATCTTTATCATACAATTCAACAATCAAATGAAACATAATTAATAATAATAATAAAATTACATTAATTATATTAACAATTAACTTAGGCCTCCCATTAATCATAATAATTGATATATTCAATAAATAATTATCAATTTTAAAGCTTTAAGTTAAATAAACTATTAACCTTCAAAGTTAAAAATATATTAAATATAAGCTTTAGGTTAAACCTACTTTAGAATTGCAGTCTAATATCATAAAATTGACTATAAAGCCTGATAAGGGGCCATAAAGCCATAAATAAATTTACAATTTATTACCTATAATTCAGTCACCCTATCATTTGAATAAATGATTATTCTCAACTAATCACAAAGACATTGGAACCCTATATTTCCTATTTGGTATATGAGCAGGAATAGTGGGATCTGCAATAAGATTAATTATTCGTATCGAACTCGGACAACCCGGAAGATTCATTGGCGATGATCAAATTTATAATGTAGTAGTTACAGCACACGCATTTGTAATAATTTTCTTTATAGTTATACCAATTATAATTGGAGGTTTCGGAAATTGACTAGTTCCTTTAATAATTGGAGCCCCTGATATAGCATTTCCCCGAATAAATAATATAAGATTTTGATTATTACCCCCTTCATTAACACTTCTTATAGTAAGAAGTTTAGCAGAAGCAGGAGCCGGTACTGGCTGAACAGTTTACCCACCACTATCAAGAAACATCTCCCACAGAGGGGCCTCTGTAGACTTAGCAATTTTTTCCTTGCATTTAGCAGGTGTATCATCAATTCTAGGAGCTGTAAATTTCATTTCCACAATTATTAATATACGCCCTGTGGGGATAACACCTGAACGAATTCCATTATTTGTATGATCCGTAGGAATCACAGCCCTTCTTCTTCTCCTATCCTTACCAGTTCTAGCTGGAGCTATTACTATATTATTAACAGATCGAAACTTTAATACTTCATTCTTTGACCCCTCAGGGGGAGGGGATCCAATCCTTTATCAACATTTATTCTGATTCTTTGGCCATCCTGAAGTATATATTCTAATTTTACCAGGATTCGGTTTAATTTCCCATATCATTAGACAAGAAAGAGGTAAAAACGAAACATTCGGAAATATCGGTATAATTTATGCAATACTGGCAATTGGAATCTTAGGATTCATTGTATGAGCGCATCATATATTTACTGTAGGTATAGACGTAGATACACGAGCATACTTTACATCAGCAACAATAATTATTGCTGTTCCAACAGGAATTAAAATTTTCAGATGATTAGCAACACTACATGGAGTAAAAATAAATTATTCACCTTCAATATTATGAGCCCTAGGATTTGTATTCCTATTTACAATTGGGGGTCTAACAGGAGTTATTTTAGCAAATTCATCAATCGACATTATTTTACATGATACCTATTATGTAGTAGCCCACTTCCATTACGTTTTATCAATAGGAGCAGTATTTGCAATTATAGGAAGATTCATTCAATGATTCCCTTTATTTACAGGAATAACTATAAACCTTAAATGATTAAAAATCCAATTTACAACAATATTTATTGGAGTAAATATAACATTTTTTCCACAACATTTTTTAGGACTAAGAGGAATACCTCGACGATACTCAGATTACCCTGACAGATACACAGGGTGAAATATTATTTCATCAATTGGTAGAATTATATCAATAATCAGAATTATCATATTTATTATAATTATATGAGAAAGAATTATCTCAAAACGAATTATACTATTTAACGAAAATATAACAACAAGAATTGAATGATTACAAAAAACCCCCCCAGCAGAACATTCATATAATGAAATTCCTATTATAACTTCAGTATTCTAATATGGCAGAATAGTGCAATGAATTTAAGCTTCATATATAAAGAAATATATCTTTTATTAGAAATAGCAACCTGAGGAAATATAATAATTCAAGATGCAAACTCTTCCCTAATAGAACAACTCACATTTTTCCACGATCATACAACCATAATCCTATCAATAATTACAGTAATAGTAGTATATATTATAATTAAAATAACTAATAATAAATTGATTAATCGATATTTACTAGAAGGACAAACAATTGAATTAATCTGAACAATAATACCAGCCATCACACTAATCTTCATCGCATTACCATCTCTCCGATTACTGTATATAATTGATGAAATCAACAACCCATCTGTAACATTAAAAGTAATTGGCCACCAATGATATTGAAGTTATGAATACTCTGATTTTAGAGATACAGAATTCGATTCATATATAAAACCCAATAATAATATAAATACAAGAGACATTCGCTTATTAGATGTTGATAACCGAACAATATTACCAATAAATACTCAAACACGAGTAGTAGTAACAGCAGCAGATGTCCTACATTCATGGGCAGTACCAGCACTAGGAATCAAAATCGACGCAGTACCAGGACGATTAAATCAAGGAACAATCAATATAAACCGACCCGGTATTATATACGGACAATGTTCAGAAATTTGTGGAGCAAACCATAGATTTATACCAATTGTAATCGAAAGAACAACAACAGAAAATTTCCTAAAATGAATTAATTCAGTATCATTAAGTGGCTGAAAATTTTAAGCATTGGTCTCTTAAACCAAAATATAGTAATTAAAAACTACTCTTAATGGAAGGATTTAGTTTAAAACTAAAACATTAACTTGTCAAGTTAAAATTACTGGTAAGTAATCCTTATTGCCACAAATAGCCCCCTTATGATGGGAATTATTATTCCTAATATTCCTAATAACATATATAATTATAAATACTTTAATCTATTTTATACCTAAAAGCTACTTAGATATATTAAACAAAAAAAACAAAAGAATTAATCAAATTAACTGAAAATGATAACAAATCTATTCTCAACCTTTGATCCAGCCACATCAATAAGATATTCTTTAAATTGAATTAGAACATTCCTAGGATTTTTATTAATCCCCTGCCCCTTTTGAATATTGCCTAATCGAATCGCCATCATTTATAATACCATTACAAAAAAATTACATGAAGAATTCAAATTACTACTAGGAAGAAAATCTGAAGGAATAACCTTAATAATGATTTCATTATTCACATTTATTCTAATTAATAATTTTATAGGGTTAATACCTTATATTTTTACAAGTTCCAGACATTTAACATTCTCCTTGGCAATAGCTCTACCTTTATGATTAAGAATAATAATTTTCGGGTGATTTAATAATACAAATTATATATTTGCCCATCTCGTTCCTAATGGAACTCCTATCATCTTAATACCTTTTATAGTTCTAATTGAAACAATTAGAAATATTATTCGACCGGGAAGATTAGCAGTACGTTTAACAGCTAATATAATTGCAGGTCACTTATTAATAAGATTATTAGGTAATAAATCTATCAGAATCAGAAGATCTTTATTAATATTAATTCTTATTATACAGATCATCTTAATACTATTCGAAACTGCCGTTTCAATTATTCAAGCATATGTATTTTCAGTATTAACTACATTATATTCTAGAGAAGTAATACATTAAATATGAAAACACATAAAAATCACCCTTATCACTTAGTTGATTATAGCCCATGACCCTTAACAGGGTCAATCGGAGCAATAACACTAACATCAGGAATAGTATTATGATTCCATAAAAATGAAATATACTTATTTTATACTGGAATTATTATTTTATTATTAACAATAATTCAATGATGACGAGATATTATTCGAGAAGCAACCTTTCAAGGGCACCACACCATTAAAGTTACAAACGGTTTAAAAATTGGGATAATCTTATTCATTATTTCAGAAGTATTCTTCTTCATTTCCTTCTTCTGAGGATTCTTTCACAGAAGACTAGCTCCTACAGTAGAAATTGGTATACAATGACCCCCTAAGGGTATTATAGTATTTAACCCAATAGAAATCCCCCTACTTAATACTATAATCCTATTATGTTCAGGAATAACAGTAACTTGAGCTCATCACAGATTAATAAACAGAAACCATTCAGAAACTACAAAAAGATTAATAATCACTGTAATATTAGGAATTTACTTTACAGTATTACAAGCATATGAATATATAGAAGCTAGATTTTGTATTAGTGATTCAATTTACGGATCATGTTTTTATATAACAACCGGTTTCCATGGACTACATGTAATCATTGGAACCATCTTCTTAATTGTTTGTTTATTACGACATATTAATTGTCACTTTTCAATAAAGCACCACTTTGGATTTGAAGCAGCAGCATGATATTGACATTTCGTAGACGTTGTATGATTATTCCTTTATATTTCCATTTACTGATGAGGAAGATAAAATAAGAATATCTTTTTAGTATAATAAAATATATTTGACTTCCAATCAAAAGATCTTTAAAACAAGAAAAGATAATAATACTTATTATTACCTCAATAACATTAGCCATAATTGTTTCAATAATCATAATAACACTATGCACAATTATCTCTAAAAGATCGAGAAAAGATCGAGAAAAGATATCCCCATTTGAATGTGGGTTTGATCCAAAAAGATCTGCACGGACTCCTTTCTCCATCCAATTCTTCCTAATTGCTGTACTATTTTTAATTTTCGATATTGAAATCGCCATTATATTACCTATTATCTTAACAATAAAATTAAGAATAACAAAAACATGAATTTTCACTATCATAATATTTATCATCATCTTAATCTTAGGATTATACCATGAATGAAATAATGGTGTATTAGAATGAGCTAAATAAAAGGGGTTGTAGTTAAGAAATAACGTTTAATTTGCAATTAAAAAACACTAAAATTTAATATAGTCCTCCTCAATAGATAATGAAGTAAAAGCTTTACAATTAGTTTCGACCTAAAATTAGGATTTAATCCCTTATCTAAATTAATTGAAGCCAAAAAGAGGCCTTTCATTGTTAATGAAATAATTGATTGTATAAATCCAATTAAAGGGGAATGAAAGTATCTAAAAGAAGCTGCTAACTATCTTTTAAAGCGGTTGAATTCCGTTTATCCCTTATTTATATAGTTTAAAATAAAACCCCTTATTTTCAATAAGGAAATAAGAAAATATTCTTTATAAATACTTAGAAGGTTAACCTATATTGACCTCTTCAGAGTCAAGCTTTAAATTTAAGCTACCTAAGTAAATAAATATCAAGAAAAAGAAAATAAAAATAAAACTAATTAAATTAACCTTGATTCTATTAGATTGATAAACAGAATAAAAAGAACTAAAATAATTTATTAAATTTGGCAAAGAACCAGATACAATATATTCACCTCAACTAGAATCCATAAAAAAAGAACTTATCTTAGAATAAGTTAAACCCCTATCATAGAGTATATATGTTCTAAAATTAGGCATAAATCACATTTGACTTAAAAATTCAGTAATAAAATTAAAAGATTTACCAAAAATATCATCATAAATAAAAAAAACAGAAATTCTATAACCTAATCAACCACCAATTAAAATAAAAAATATGGGCATAAGTTTAAGAATTATGGGAAAACATAAAAAAGAAGGAAAAGGAAAAATTAATCAAGATATTAAAATCCCTATAAAAACAGAAAATAAAGTCAAAAGAATAAGAGAATAAAGTATATCAACATCCTCAGTAAAATTAGAATTAACTACAAGACCATTAGAGCCTCTAAAACAAAAATAAACTAATCGTAAACTATACATTACAGTAAGACCAATTGATAAATAAAATAGAACTCAAATATAAATATTGGTATATCTAAAAGTTATTTGTTCTAAAATTAAATCCTTTCTATAAAACCCTGACAAAAAAGGGAAACCACATAAAGATAAGTTAGAAATACAAAAACAAGAACAAGTAAAAGGAATACAATTAATTAAGTTTCCCATATGACGAATATCTTGAGAATTATTTATACAATGAATAATTAAACCTGCACACAAAAACATCAAGGCCTTAAAAAAAGCATGAGTTAATATATGAAAATATGAATACATTTGGTAACCTAAAAATAATACACTTATTATTAAACCTAATTGACTTAAAGTAGATAATGCAATAATCTTTTTCAAATCATACTCAAAATTAGCAGCCAGTCCTGATATAAACATTGTCAAACAAGAAATCAATAAAAAATAATCCAAATAATATAAACTTAATAAATCATAAAAACGAATAAGCAAATAAACCCCTGCAGTAACAAGAGTTGAAGAATGAACCAAAGCAGAAACAGGAGTAGGAGCTGCCATAGCAGCAGGCAATCAAGAAGAGAAGGGAATCTGAGCACTCTTAGTAAACGCAGCTAAAATCATCAAAAATAATAACCAAGAAGAAACCTTTAAATCAAGAAAATTAAGATAATAAATATAATTCCAGCCCCCTATATTAAATAATCAAGAAATTCCAATAAGAATTGAAACATCACCAATACGATTACTTAAAATAGTTAATATACCAGCATTATAAGATTTATAATTTTGATAATAAATAACCAGACAATAAGACACCAAACCTAAACCATCCCAACCCAATAAAATTCTAATTAAATTAGGACTAACAATCAAAAATATTATTGATAAAACAAACAATAGAACAATATATAAAAACCGAATCTTAAATAAGTCTATAGCCATATAAGAAGATCTATAAAAAATAACTATAGAAGAGATAATTAAAACTCTACCCATAAAAAGTAAAGATATTCAATCAAAATATAAAGACATTGACAAACAAGAAGAATTCAAAGTGATAATCTCCCAATCCAAAAAAACTGAATAATTATTTAATAAATAAACAGCACCAGTAAAAATCAAAATAAAACCAAATAATAACAAAAATATAGATCAAAATTTATAAAAATTAATAATGGATAAAGAGAGTATTAACTCACCTATAACGCCACAAGTTATCATTCTAAATTAAACTATCCTAATCCTATAAAAATAAAACAAATGAATCAAATTTTAGAATTATAAAATTAAGAGGAATTAAATGAAACAAAATTAAAATATATTCACGAATAGTAACTATATTAAAAGGAGATAAACCTCTATAAATATAACCATGCTGAGTTATTGAAAATAAATAAACTCTATAACAACAACTTATAAAAGACAAAATACCCAAAAAAATAAAAGTCATAAAATCTCAAGAAATAATAGAGTTAATTAAATAAATCTCCCCCAAAAGATTCAAAGATGGGGGAGAGGATATATTATTAGAACATAATAAAAATCAAAATAAAACCAGATTTGGTATGCTTAATAAGTATCCCTTATTAATAAACAGTCTACGGCTATGACTACGCTCATAAATAATATTAGCAAGACAAAAAAGAGCCGAAGAACAAAAACCGTGACCAATTATTATTACTAATGAGCCTACAAACCCATATGTATTATATCTTATAATCCCGCAAATAACTAAAGATATATGAGCAACAGAAGAATAAGCAATAATAGATTTAATATCCACTTGAAATAAACATAAAAATCTAACAATTACAGCCCCTCATAATCTTAAACTAATTCAAACATAACTTATTTCAACAGAAAATCTTCCCAAAAACATAAAAACCCGAATTAAACCATAACCCCCTATCTTTAATAAAACTGCAGCTAAAATTATAGAACCGGAAATTGGAGCCTCAACATGAGCCTTAGGTAATCAAAAATGAAAAAAAGGAATTGGTATTTTAAATAAAAAAGCAACAATTATAGAAAGATACAAATAAATATTAAAATCATTTAAAGAAATCAATCAAAAATCCAAAGAACCAATAACCAAATTAAGATAAAATAGCCCTAATAATAATGGTAAAGAAGCAAATAAAGTATAAAAAAGCAAATAATAACCCGCTGAAATACGCTCAGGTTGATAACCCCAACCAAAAATTAATAAAATAGTAGGAATCAAAGATCTTTCAAATGAAATATAAAATAAAAATATATTCAAAGAAGAAAAAGTAAATAATAATGTCAATATTAAAAACAACAAAACAAAAGAAAAATAAATAGCCCTATCATTACTCACATAAATATTTGATCTGGCTAATATTATTAAAAAGATAATAAAAAAAGATAAACCAATTAAGCTATAAGAAATCAAGTCTATCCCTAATAATAAACTAGAAGAAGATAAAAAATCATAACAAAAATTTATATAAATAAAAAAAAAGCAGATTAATATGTATATAATTAATCTTAATCAATAATATCCTAAAAGAGGGATCATAAAAATAAGAAAGAAAATATATTTTATCATGATAAAACAGATATTCTTGAAAGATAATCATTACCTTGACTACGAACTAAGGTTACTAAAATTGATAACCCTAAGGCACCTTCACAAACCGTAAAAACCAAAAATAGTAAAGAAAAATAAATTTCATAACCAAAAGTTATTATTATTAAAAATAGAGATAAAAAGACACACAAAACCATAAATTCCAAACTTAACAAAGACAATAATAAATGTTTACGAGTAGAACAAAAAACAATAATTCCACTAAATAAACTAAGCAAAAGTAGATATTCCAATAAAATTAGTTTTAATAGTTTAAGAAAAAACAATGATTTTGTAAATCATAATTAGGTTATCCTTTAAAACTTCAGTAAAAAGCAAGGCTCATCTTTAATCTCCAAAATTAATATTTTATTTAAACTATTCACTGAATTGAGCATTTTATTATCTTTAATAGTAACAATATCATTAATCCTAATAACTTTAAATCACCCATTAAGAATAGGATTTATCTTAATTATCCAAACTCTAATTATATCTTCAATTATTGGATATATAATAGAGTCCTTTTTATTTTCATATATTATTATTATTATTATATTAAGAGGGGCTCTAGTACTATTTATTTACATAGCAAGAATTGCTTCCAATGAGAAATTTAAATCTCCAGTTAAAAATTCAATTATCTCCTTATTCATTATAATTATTACACTTTTATATTTAACCATCAAAAATAATATTTATGTCAACAATATATCTTATACAAATGAATGTATTAGATTAATTAAAATTTTCAATACAATAACTTCACAAATAACTTTACTAATAATTATTTATTTATTAATTACAATAATTGTAGTATCAAATGTAGCAAAAACTAATAAAGGACCTTTACGAATAAAAAATTAATATGAATAAACCTATACGTAAAACCCATCCATTATTTAAAATCATTAACAGATCATTAATTGATTTACCCTCCCCTTCATCAATCTCATTATGATGAAATTTTGGATCATTACTAGGTATATGCTTAATAATTCAAATTATTAGAGGGTTATTCCTAGCTATACATTATACAGCTAATATTGAATTAGCTTTCAGAAGAGTTATTCACATTTGTCGAGATGTAAATAATGGTTGATTAATACGGTCTACTCATGCTAATGGGGCGTCATTATTCTTCATTTGCTTATATTTACATATTGGACGAGGCTTATATTACGGATCTTATAAATTATATATAACTTGATCTATTGGGATTATCTTACTATTATTAATTATGGGAACAGCTTTCCTAGGTTATGTTTTACCCTGAGGACAAATATCACTGTGAGGAGCCACAGTAATTACAAATCTATTATCTGCTATTCCTTATCTTGGAAAAACTTTAGTCATATGATTATGAGGAGGATTCTCAGTAGATAATGCAACCCTAACACGATTTTTTACCTTACATTTTCTTTTACCATTCATTATCTCAGCTATAGTAATTATTCATCTTCTATTCCTTCACCAAACTGGCAGAAACAACCCATTAGGGGTTAATTCCAATTACGATAAATCACCTTTCCACCCTTATTTTTCTATTAAAGATCTAATAGGAATAACAATTACACTATTTATTTTCTCCTTATTAATTTTATTAGAGCCCCGAACATTAGGGGATCCTGAAAACTTCATTCCAGCAAACCCTTTAGTTACCCCAGTACATATTCAACCAGAATGATATTTCCTATTTGCTTACGCAATCCTACGATCAATTCCTAATAAATTAGGAGGGGTAATTGCTATATTAGCATCAATTATCATTATTGCAGTACCTATAATCACAAATAAAAGAAAATTCCAAGGAAATATATTTTATCCTCCAAGAAAAAGACTTTTCTGATTTATAGTAACTATTATTATATTATTAACATGAATTGGAGCTCGACCCGCAGAAGAACCATATATTTTTACAGGACAATTATTAACAATCGCCTATTTTAGATACTTCCTTATTAATCCTTTAATAATAAAAATATGAGATAAATTACTTGATTAGTCAATAAGTTTTAGATAAACTTATACTTTGAAAGTATGTAATGAAAGTTAAATTCTTTCATTGACTTTAATCATACTTAATTTAATGAATTTAATACACTATAAAAACCAATAAACTTAAATAAAATAAAAATATATTCAAAGAAAGAGGTAAAAATAATTTTCAAGTAAGATATATTAATTTATCATATCGAAAACGAGGCAAAACACCACGAACTCAAATAAATCAAAAAACAATAAAAGCAATTTTAATATAAAAAAACAAAGAATATAAATCACAGCCTAAAAAAATAATAACAGTTATTAGACTTATAAAAATAATATTTATGTATTCTGATAAAAAAATAAAGGCAAACCCACCACTTCTATATTCCACATTAAAACCACTTACCAGTTCTCTCTCCCCTTCAGCAAAATCAAAGGGAGAACGATTAGTTTCAGCTAAACAAGAAGATAACCAACAAAAAAATAAAGGAAAAGATAAAAAAATAAATCAAACAAAATTCTGATAATATATAAAATCTATTAAGTTATAACTAAAAACAAAAATCAAAATACATAATATAATTATAATTATTCTTACTTCATAAGAAATAACCTGAGCAACCGAACGAAGACTACCTAAAAGAGCATAATTAGAATTAGAAGACCAGCCTGAAAGCATAACCCCATAAACCCCTATTCCAGTACAAACCATAAAAAACAAAATACCATAATCAAAATTATAAACATTTACTAAAAAAGGAAATAAAGATCATAATAAAAATGATAAAAATAACAAAAAAACAGGAGATATATAATAAATTAAAAAATTCGACTTATTGGGATTAATTTGCTCCTTAAAAAATAACTTAATTCCATCAGAAAAAGGCTGAAGAATACCTATAAATCCCAATTTATTAGGACCCTTTCGCAATTGAATATAACCTAAAACCCTACGCTCCAATAAGGTAACAAAAGAAACACAAATCAAAACACAAATAATTATTAATAAATAAACTAATAAAAACAATACTACCTGTAATTTTAAATTACATAAGTAAATTCTAAATTTACCGCACTAATCTGCCAAGATAGTTAAAAATATACAAAAATAACAAAAATATTTGAAGTGAGTGGTCCTTTCGTACTAACTCACAATAAAAATAAAAAGATAGAAACCGACCTGGCTCACGCCGGTCTGAACTCAGATCATGTAAAAATTTAAAGGTCGAACAGACCTAGAAAATAAGCTTCTGCACTTAAATCTTATTTTAATCCAACATCGAGGTCGCAAACTTTTCTATTGATAAGAACTCTCCAGAAAAATTACGCTGTTATCCCTAAGGTAATTTAATCTAAAAATCCATAATAAAGGATCCTAAATATATAAATATATAAACTGTAAATTATGAGAGTTAAAAAAATCTCAATGTCGCCCCAACAAAATTATATTTAACTTAAAAATAAAAAATAACCAATAAATTAATAAATATAATATAATAAAATTCTATAGGGTCTTCTCGTCCCATTTAATTATCTAAGCTTTTTAACTAAGAAATTAAATTCAATATTTATTATAAAGAAAGACACTTTTTCATCCGACCATTCATACAAGCCCCCAATTAAAAGACAAATGATTATGCTACCTTCGCACAGTCAATATACCGCGGCTATTTAATAATAAATCATTGAGCAGGCCAGACTTAATAAAGAAATCATTAAGACATGTTTTTGTTAAACAGGTGAAAAATAAATTTGCCGAGTTACTATATAATAAATTAATAATTTACTAATTCTATCATTATAACTATTAAAATAAAATTAAATAAAAATTCTTAATAAAAATCCAAAATCACATAAAATTAAAAATAAAAAAAAGTATAATTATAACAAAATAAATGATGGAAATTTCTAATCCTACAAAACATTATAAATAATTATGACTTATAGAAACATTTAAGAGCTTATCCCCCTAGACATTAAATTATTAAATAACAATAAAAATCAATTGATCCATTGGGATTTAATAATTCTGAATTAAATTCAATTATTAAGAAACCAGATATTTAAAAATGAATAGCATATAACATCTATTTAAAATTTATTAATAATTTTGAAACATTAAATAACAATAATAAATAGCTCCTCTAAATTCGGGAAAACTAAAATAAATAGAATTAAATTAATAAACCCTGATACAAAAGGTACAAAAAATAAATTCTACTTTCATAATATTATATAATAAACCTTAACAGTAAAATTAATTATAAATAAAAAATATTAATTCTTTAAATAATACTAAAAATAAAGTTATTTCTATATAATAAATTAACAATAAAAAAAATATTAAATATATTTTAATTCAAGCCAATTTGAATCGCACAAATAAACCTTTAATGTAAATAAAAGTTAACCCTAAGTTATGACTTGTATAATTCCAGCCCCATCTTCCGATAGGACTACTTTGTTACGACTTATCTCATCTTATAATGAGAGTGACGGGCGATATGTACTTAATCAAGAACATATATCATGAACAAAATATTTTGTTCATTACAATTAAATCCAATTTCATAGCCAAAATACAAAAGCTAATCCAATAATCATAAATTAAATGTAACCCATTTCAAACTCTGATATAATTGCACCTTGACCTGACATATAATTCAATAAAAATTCAAGAAAATTTTCTAATAAAACATTCAATCAGACAGAGATATACAAACCAAAACCAAAGTAAAATTTATCGTGGATTATCAATTACAGAACAGGTTCCCCTAAAATGATTAAAATTACCGTCAAATTCTTTCAATTTAAAGATCATAACTTATAATACTGAAAAAATAATTTACATTTAAAATAATAGGGTATCTAATCCTAGTTTAATTCAAAAATTTCTTATAATACAAGTTAACCAAACTAATTACAATAATATTAAATTTCACTTTAAAAATTAAATATTATAGTCAAAATATAACATACCTGATAAAATAAAATTCCAAAAAAGATAACTATGACTAATTGTATAACCGCAGCTGCTGGCACAATTTTTGCTAGTCATATAATAGTTAACTATATCTAAAATTATTTAATATATAATATTAAAAACTGCGAATAAAACAATAAAACCATTATTAAAATAGATCCAAAATCACGCAAATACTTACATATTATAATTACCAAAAAAATATCAATAAAAACCAGAATCAAATTTTTCTCTCTCTACTCTAGATAGTAGGCTAAAGCCTTGAATAGGATCGGTTTAAAAATTCCCCCTCGCTACGCTCGGTCTAACCCCGGTCCATAGTTCCTCTGGACTAGATTGGATACTCTATATATAGATAGTTGCATATGTAATCATGATTCCATATGTTAGATACTAATAGTTAGCCACTATTCCTAGCTCACATTATCTAGTTCGCTACAAATATTTAACTATTATATCTTATTTATTAGATATAATTTATTTTATGTATCTATGACTTATGTATATTCTCAACCCTGGTTGTAGCCTATAGACTAAATCCCAATAGATCAAATATTTACATATTATATATCCCCCCAGACAGACGGCCCTCCGGCACCCTCCGGCCCTTTATATACTTAAGAATTAATATTATATATTCTTACTCTATTCCCCCATAAAATAATTATATATAAAATCTCTCTTTCATAAAGAGTAATTTAACATTACCAAAACAAACAACTTAGGCACAGTAATATTTTACTCTTATACTAAATTTTATGTATTGAATAAATAACAATAATTATAATTAATTCAAGCATACATATAAACTAACGTGCCTAAGTTATAGTATATGTATATTTACATCACAATATGTTTAACATACAATTTTTAATATAATCCCCCTTATATTAAATTTTATGTATTGAATAAATAACAGTGATTATAATTAATTACAGATATAAGATTTAAATTTTATGTATTGAATAAATAACAGTGATTATAATTAATTACAGATATAAGATTTAAATTTTATGTATTGAATAAATAACAGTGATTATAATTAATTACAGATATAAGATTTAAATTTTATGTATTGAATAAATAACAGTGATTATAATTAATTACAGATATAAGATTTAAATTTTATGTATTGAATAAATAACAATGATTATAATTAATTACAGATATAAGATTTAAATTTTATGTATTGAATAAATAACAGTGATTATAATTAATTACAGATATAAGATTTAAATTTTATGTATTGAATAAATAACAATGATTATAATTAATTACAGATATAAGATTTAAATTTTATGTATTGAATAAATAACAGTGATTATAATTAATTACAGATATAAGATTTAAATTTTATGTATTGAATAAATAAC